AAGAATTTCGTTTCCACCGAGCTGAAACAATATGCGATGCGGAAACAATATGCGATGCGGGTGGTTCTAGTAAACCAAAACCACTCTCTTCCAGCTTGTTTGGCTTCAATTTCCCTTTTACAACACCAAAATAGAAGATCTAGTTACGATTGGAACTAAACTTTTGTATCTTCATCCATGGATCCTTAGTCATACTTATTCAATTGGAAGACTGGATCCAGTTCAAAAAAATTATGTTTCACGACTACATAATCCATTTTTATTTATTAAAAATAAAAATAAATTTCTAATAGGACTTTGGATACAAATCGTGAGAATGTATGTTCTTCCTCAAATATGCTATTGAGAGGTAAAGGATTAAACCTTTTTAAGAAATAAAGTTTTTGATCGGAGTATGAAAAAAAACGGAGATACCCCTTCCCTTAACTATTTAAGTTTTTAATAGAACGAATCACACTTTTACCACTAAACTATACCCGCTACATATACATTATTGTATATAAATGGACTATTTGTCGAACAAAGGAGTGAGACGCAATCAAGATAGGATCCAAATTATGGTGTTGACGCATATTTAGTCCTGTTAGCCAGGGACTTAAAAGGGTAAAGGGCACAAAGCTTTTCAAATTTTCGAATTTTTTAAATAACATACATAAATTTCAATAAGACTATATATATATATCCTTGTTTTGTTGGATTGCTAGTATTTTCGGATTGAAGGGGTCATTGAAGCTAGACAAAAAGAGGTACTGGCCTGGCCGGTACTTAACTAAGACCCGGCCAGGGCCGGGGGAATAAATCTTTCGTACAAAATCAAAGAAGTAAGGTATTCTTTCTATTGTATTGTAGATACTTGTTTCGAATCATTATCTAAATGTAATTCCTGATCAAATTCGTTCTTTATTTACTCTGAACTTACTTATTTTATATTAATGAAAAATAGGAAATTCCTAATATAAAATTTTATAATTGCATTTTATTTAATTATAAAATATTATAAAATAATAATTTATAATATTATAATATAATAATATTATATTAATATATATGTATATATGTAATATTAATATATATATGTATATATGTAATAGTAATTAATATATATATGTATATATGTAATAGTAATAGTAATATATATTAATATTAATTCATAATATATGAAATATTAAAATAAAATAAAGAAAATATTGAATTCTCCATAATTTATAATTTCTTTAATTTAAATTATTTCGATTTTCTTTTCCATTTGGAGTTTGGAGAGATGGCTGAGTGGACTAAAGCGTCGGATTGCTAATCCGTTGTACGAATTATTCGTACCGAGGGTTCGAATCCCTCTTTCTCCGCTCGCTCTGATTACTCGACCCGCTTGATACTTTCGATTTCGAACTTTCAAAAGGAATTGAAATTCCTTGAATTTATCATAGGTAAATTTATAGAATAGATAAAATAATAAGAAAAGTTTAGAAAAAAAAATTATTCCTCACGTCCAGGATTACGTCCTGGATCATTAGATAAGAATCCGAAGATGAAGAGAGAAACAAAGAATATCACTACTGTGTAAACAAAGAGTTTAAGACTAAGCATTACACAACCTCCAAAATAATCTTATTTTCGAAAAAGGGAATAGATTACCTATTTTTTCTTTTCAACACATCTACTATTTTGTTTAATTTGTTTGTTTAATTTTACACGACCCCCTGCAAAACAAAAAAATTCAATTTTGGAAAAGAAAGTCATTTTTACGAATTTCTTTGTATTGTATGTAATAAGATTTTTCTTTCTTACTTACAACTTACAAAAAACTTCTTGTCATATCGACAATTAGGTATTGTACGGGACCTAGACCCAGTAAACTCTTTGCTCACTGAAAGGTGAGAACGAGTAAATAAGCTGATCCAAATTCATCTTTGCGGTTATTTAATATTAATATACAATAATTGAAATTTTTGAATCGAGGGTTTATAATAATAATGTAATACTTAGTCGATCTTATTCATTTTTCGAATTTTATTATCGAATAAATCATGAATCGATTTGGATTTGGCAAAATGAGTCTATTTGGCAAAGTATTAAAAATTTTATCGAAAACTTACAGCAGCTTGCCAAACAAAGGCTAATAGAAAAAAGAAAAGAGGTATAACAGGCATAACATCTACGATTGGATTGAAAACCGCATAAGCTTCGGGCAATTTGGCAAAGAAAAAACTGTTTGAATAAAGGACAGAATTAAGACAGATACAGATTAAGCTAAAGATATTAAGCATAACAAACATTTCGTTCTTGTGTATTAGATAATTTTATTTTGATTGAATTATTTTTATAAGGGAAAAATGAAAAAGAAAGGAATTCTACTTTCATATATTATCTTAATTGAATTCTATGTAATGATCAATGAATTTTTTACATTATATATATAATTTATATGTCTTAAATCCTAGCAACAAAAATATGCTACATATGTATTTCATATGTATTTATTTTTCATATGTATTTATTATGTATTACGTATTATGTAATGTACTTTTTTGGGTATTTTTTTTTTTTGGGGGGGGGGGGGGTTGACCAATAACTAATAAGACTAGTAGTCTTTACTAGTGCCAAAGGATAAAAATGGGGCGTGGCCAAGCGGTAAGGCAGCGGGTTTTGGTCCCGTTACTCGGAGGTTCGAATCCTTCCGTCCCAGATCCTATCTATCAGAAACAGAAGATAGGATCACACTGTATCCCACATAAAACAAAAAATCTTTAAGAGAACAAAAAGTTGTTCTGAATTCTTAGAATGTATTTTTTTTTTCATTTTTAATTAAAATTCTTTTTTGGTTTATCATTCACATTCAGAATATGCTCGTACTATGTTATATTCATTTTTAAGTTAGTTACCCATTTAACTAAATTGAATATAACATATTCATCAAATGTGAATTATCACATAATGCATTCTGAATTGCAGCGTGAAACAAAGGCATCCCTCTTCCCTTCCACACAACGCCTAAAGTAAAAAATCGGTATCCCAATTTTTCTATGTGGAGATGATACTAAAGAGTAGCGAGTTTTTGTTACTAATTTCATCAGTTTCATCATCAGTCTTAGAAAACCTCTAAAGTTGTGGTATGGTAACAAAATAGGAGAATTGTCGGAATTCCATTTCTTTCTATCTTATATCTTAGATTCCTCAAATAAAAATTATTGTAAATATATGTTTGTAAATCCATGTAATGTAAAGTAAGGATTGGGGGAAATTAGTATATTTCATATACTTGTACTTGAACTTTTTTATGAAATTGATGGAAAAATTGTCGAACCTGAAGTAAAACAAAATACAAAAAAATCCATATACCATATAACCATAAAAAATCCATATGATCATATCATATAAAATAAACAAGGTAAAATCCTATACTCATATATATAATATAATTGTAATTATATAATTGTAAATAATTGTAATATGTTTAATAATATTTTTTTTTTATTTAATAATATTTAATATTTTTTTTATGAACTCTTGGTTGGTACTTGAAAAAATATGATAAATCAATAGTTTCTAGAAATTTACGACCTTTTGTTTTGGGGTCGTTGGACGAGTTTATTTGATTAATAATGGATTTTGCTCCAGTTTTTTAAACTAAACATATTAAATTAAAATTAATAAATTTTAGTTTTATAGTTTTTTTGTTTGTTATGTTTGTTATATTATATAAATATGTATCCTTCATGATTGACCATCTTGAACAATCTGTTGGAGATGTAAATGAGTCTTTAGCAAACGTTTTTTTTTTTTTATAAATATGTTTTATTCATATGATAGAATATCGAGGTAAATAAATTTGATCCTTACTGAACTTTATCCTTATCCCAGATTCGCAAAAAGTATATAGAATACTTTTCTATCCATAGGTAGAAAGTATGGACTATTATATACTGCTTGTTGAGCCAATGACTATTCATGATTACACATATTAAATGAAATATATTTAAGGTTAAATATATTTCATCGTGGTTTGAAATTCAATTGAATTTTATTTTTTTATATTAGAGGAATGTTATGGTAAAACTTCGTTTGAAACGATGTGGTAGAAAGCAACGTGCGACTTGAAGGACATGATCGGCTGTGGATTTTTACATCCACCATTTTCCATAAAAATGAAGATGCTCTTGTCTCGACATAATTTGTTCTGTTCCGTTAGGAATCTAATTTGTCTTAGATTGATAGTACGTGATGGAGCTCGAGTAGAAAAGATTGATTTATTTATCAAGGGGAAGAATCTAGGGTTAGTGCTAATCAATCAATAAGTTAGACCAACTTTGTAAATATATCCTCAATATCAATATAAAAAAATCGAAAGGTTTAAACTTGAAACAAGTAAAAAAAAAAAAAACTTTTTTTTTTTCTTTTTCAATAAAAAGAAAGGTGTATCCTAGGAAATCAATTCTTCGTATTCTATTTCTATGGGTATTCCATTTATATAGAAGAAAATAACAAAAAACAAAAGGTATGTTGCTGCCCTTTTGAAAAGGAGTAAGGATCACCGAAGTAATGTCTAAATCCAATGATTTTACAAAAGAAAGATAAAGGATTCCGGAACAAGGAAACACTATTTTCAATTGTCTCAAGAAAGGGATCAGAATAATTGACTCGGGATGAGACAAACAAAAGAGGTTAGAGACGGCTCAATAAATGTTTAAGGATTCCCCTGGGACTATGTCAGAATTACCCAACTTGAGTTATGAGTACGAATGAAATTTTTTTTTCTCGAGTTCGAGCCGTATGAGGATAAAACCTCTTATACGTTTCTGGGGGAGATTGTTTATGTGCATCTATCCCAATGAGCCATCTATCGAATCGTTGCAATTGATGTTCGATCCCGACGAGAAGGGAGAGATCTTCGAAAAGTGGGTTTTTATGATCCGATAAATAATCAAACTTATTCAAACGTTCCTGCTATTCTATATTTCCTTGAAAAAGGTGCTCAACCAACAGGAACTGTTTCTGACATTTTTAGGAAAGCAGATTTATTTAAAGAAAAAATTTCGAGTTAAAGTTAATTAGTTAAAATGAAAAGTTAATTAAAAGAAAAAAGACCAAAATAAAGAAAAAAAGACTAAAATAAAGAAAAAAAGGGGGGAGGAATAAATATATATATAGTGTAATTATTTACTTACAATTTATTATATATAATCTGTCCTTTTCCTGTTATAGGAATCCAGCAACAAACAAGGAATTAATCTTGTTTATCCTTTATTGATTGAATAAACCTGTCTGTCTTTATCTCTTCCTTATTTTATAAAAATTTCTGATTTATTTATATTTTTTTTTTGTTTGTGCCAATCCAACAAAAATCTTTATTTGATTTACTTCAGTTTTTTATTCGTTTTATCACCATTCTAGTCATATTTATATTGACAATGTTATATTGAACAAATATAATTGATCGTAGATAAAGAAATCTCTTTATCCTGACCCTATCCTATATTGTATTATTGGATTTGGTTTTCAATTCACTTCAGTCAAATGACGGGTTTGTATTGCCGGGTTTGTTTACTGTCATAGAAGATGTTTTTTTTTCCTTAACTCGGGTTAAATAAAAAAATGTATAAATAAACGGTTGGTCCGTCGGAATTTTGGCATTTCTATTAGGAATTTGGTGTTTTTTACTATGATCTATACATTTTTTTCTAATTGATCAATAAATCAACAAGAAAGATTTGTTCTTAGTTCAATGTTTTGATGGGGTCGCGCAGTCTAATTCAATTGGTTTTTTATTTCGATCGTATCTACATATCCAACTTTTGTTTTGAAGGGTTGGGTTGCTAACTCAACGGTAGAGTACTCGGCTTTTAAGTGCGACTATGATCTTTTACACATTTTGATGAAGCAATAAATTCGTCCAGACTTTTGGTAGAGTCTATAAGACCACGACTGATCCTCAAAGGTAATGAATGGAAAAAGCAGCATGTCGTAATACGTAATATAATAAAATAATAGATTTATTATTTTATTTTCATTGAAAAAATTTCAAATTAAAATGAAAGTGAAATTAAGAATTTCTCCTTACTCAATTCTTACAATTTTTTTTGGTAGGGAAGTGGACAAAACAAATTCAAATTTATAGTTTGGTCTAGTGAATAAATGGATAGAGCTTCATGGCTCCAATTCCAATTCTGATAAACCAAAAAGCAACGAGCTTATGTTCTTAATTTGAACTAAATGATTACCCGATCTAGTTAGACGTTAAAAATGGATTAGTGCCTGGTACGGGAAAGGATGGGGTCTCCCGTGAGGAGACCATTGATTCTTTTTTTTTTTTTATGAATCCTAAATATTGATTATTATGGGTTAGAGACGAATGTGTAAAAGAAACAGTATACTGATAAAGATAATTAATTCCAAAATCAAAAGAGCAATCAGGTTGCAAAAATAAAGGGTCATTATCCTCTTGTAATTATAACGAAGATAAACCATTTTTGATAGAAAAAGGGGAGTAAAAAAACCTATTGATTGGATTCCCTCTTTCCTTTACAGGTTTTTTATTATTATTGTATATATACATAATCTTCTTTATTATACATAATACTCTGTTTTGACCATATTGCACTATGTATCAGTTATTTTATAACTCAAGAAGTTCCTTCTACCTCTGCTTCACGTGGAAATATAAATGGAAGAATTACAAGGATATTTAGAAGAAGATAGATCTCGGCAACAACAGTTTCTATATCCACTTCTCTTTCAAGAATATATTTACGTATTTGCTTATGATCATGGGTTAAATAGTTCAATTTTTTATGAACCCCAAAACTCCTCGGGTTATGACAATAAATTTAGTTCAGTACTTGTGAAACGTTTAATTATTCGAATGTATCAAAAAAATTATTTGATTTATTCGGTTAATGATATTTACCAAAATATATTTGTTGGGCATAACAATTATTTTCATTTTTTTTCTCAGATTCTATCTGAAGGTTTTGCAGTCATTGTAGAAATTCCATTTTCGCTGCAGTTAATATCTTCCCTTGAAGAAAAAGAAATACCAAAATCTCACAATTTACAATCTAGTCATTCAATATTTCCTTTTTTAGAGGATAAATTATTGCATTTAAATTATCTTTCCGATATACTAATACCCTATCCCGTCCATATGGAAATCTTGGTCCAAATGCTTCAATCCTGGATCCAGGATGTTCTCTCTTTACATTTATTGCAGTTCCTTCTCCACGAATATTATAATTGGAATAGTCTCATTATTCCGAAAAAATCTATTTACGTATTTTCAAAAGAAAATAAAAGACTATTTTGGTTCTTATATAATTTATATATATATGAATACGAATTTCTATTAGTGTTTCCTTGTAAACAATCCTCTTTTTTACGATTAATATCTTCTGGAGTCCTTCTTGAGCGAATACATTTTTATGTAAAAAAAGAACATCTTGGAGTGTGCCGAATTTTTTGTCAGAAGACTCTATGGATTTTCAAGGATCCTTTCATACATTATATTCG